AAAGGAGGATCTATTTCTTTAAAGGAAGGGAATCGATTCCTTTATAGTATAAGTTTCCAATGATATAGGTAATAATTTAATACTCTATTGGGGGATAAACTTTCTATGTTTTAAACTCTACGCTAATGGAACAAGTTAGTAAAGTAGCTAAGCTCTTCCAGGGGGATATTCTAATACAAGGAGTACTTGCACCATATGTATTTCATCTTATCCCCCCACGTAAATTTCAATGTAATTATATGATACTTGAACAGGCCATCAGCTTACATTGATTTGATTGAGATTCACTCATGAACTCTGGAACTGGTTTAGCTAGCTCCTTCACCCCGGAAGGAAAGAAAGAGATCGAAGAGATGAACTCCTCCTACATCAGATAGATTGAACAGGCCTTTTTACTATCGAAAAGAGGCCTTATAGCCCGAGTCCTAAACCACTGGAATGGGCAGACCGCAAGTCAACAAGCAAGAGATCGTTTCCAGTTTCCAGATGCAAGAGTTGCGACCGATTAAAGCGATAAATTCGAGATAGAGGCCTATAGAGGCTTACTAGTAAAGGGACCGGTTGGAACGACTGACAGAAGAAAGAAAAGCGGGAAGGCCATCTATTTAAAAAAAGAAAGTCATTCGTGGACTGATTCCGACTGATTATTGGACAGATGACCCTTTGCCATAGACCAATTGCAAGAGATTCGCATTACCATCAGACAGAAAAGAAGACCGACCGCTCGACCCTTACAGATGAGCTGACAAGGCCGGGGGCAAGTCTTTATAAAGGAAAGAATAAACCGCACTAATTGAGACCGAAGCGCCTATGCTGCATTCCAAACAAGCAAGCAAGGAATGAGCAGCTTTAAATAGATAGGGGGAACTCTTTCTAAAGTAAAAAGATTCACGGGAATGGAAGAGAGATCTAGCTGGGGGAAGTAATTCATTAACAGGTTTTGAATAAACAGATGACAGGACAAGACCCATATTCTATTCTCCAATCGATTACCGTATTGCGCCTGCCTGTCACTCCTACTGAACTAGCCAAGCCTTATGTGCCAACCGTTGACTCCTGTTTACTACCTATTGCTACTGCCTTATACCCGCCACATGCTTTCCTTCAAACTAACTATATTTCATTCAAATCGTCACTTCCTAGCCTTAAAAGAAAGCCGATTATCGATCCTTTTTCCAGGTATACTTTTGACCTATGAGCTAGTTTGAATAAGTCTTTTTACTAATGAAAGATAGGTATACTAAAGCACTTATTTCAAAGGGGGAGCCCCCCTTACTCCATAGGCAACTCGATAACTATCCCTAGTGAACTGGTAACAAAATTAAAGAAGAACTGGGAATGGGATAGGAATGGAATGAATTCAAAGCCGGGAAGATAGATTTACATAAAATGATTTGTGGACGGATGGCCAATAGCCAATGCCGTTGACCGGGAAGGAGAACATATGATCGGACAGGGCAAGCAAGGAGATCATACTAAAGGACGGAAACCAGTAATAGTATAAAGCAGCGGTAAACAGGGACCGGATGGGCACCACATACCTGGAATCAAGGGATAGGCACATAGCTGGAATGGTAGACAGGGAAAGAAAGGTACGCTCTAAAGGAAATTCTGTAAGCGGATGCCAATGATAAAAACAAGGACAAATGCCCAGAAGGAAGGCATTAATTAAACAAGCGACGGGATGCCACTAAACAAGCAAACTAAGCTAATACCAGCTCTTTTCTTGCTCCTCCATAGAAGTTCTTGGAATGCCCCTTTGTCACAGAAAGAGAGGCCTACGAGAGGAGACTTATTCAATAAAAGAGAAGCCTATATCTGCCGACCCTACTTCACTTCCTTATAGTGCCTTGCCTACTGTCTTTGAAAAACGCTTAATTCCAGGGCGTAAAAGAAAGCTTATTAGAGCATTGAATGGACCTCTAGTACCTGACTTATCAGATGGCTTTAACAGGCTTTCTTACTAAAGACAAATAAACATACAGACGACAAATTAAAGGAATGGACAGACAAGGGACAGACTGAGCTAGACTACCAGGAATGGGGACTAAGCAAACATTTTTTAAAAAAGGAATTGGTAATCGCACATATGAGACTTCTTGCTTAACATAAGGCTTGCTGCTACCTTCCCTTCCTGATATGCTTAAGACAGTCATGTTCACTGCTACTGCTTTTTTTTGCTTCTTACCGCTTATGCTTAAGACAGTCATGCCAGCTTTCCTCTTAAACCTTCCACCAGACCTCAAATTGTACTTCGAGCCATCTCTGCTTTGCCCGCTACTAGACCCGCCCCTATTCTCTTGAGAAAAAAATGAACCCTCTGATATATTCTTTGAAGGAGACTCATTCTGCTTATCAGAACCAGCCTCTATAACGACTCCAACCCCTTCGTTTTGCACCACTACATCGGAATGCTTATCTCCTTCCTTTATATTAAAGTATAAACATCTTGCATATCAGATAGTTCTACAGCCGAAGTAGCTCCTCCAGCCTTCTCCACAAAGCTCTCCTCAACAACCATGTCTGAAATATGATTCTAGTCAGGATTTGTATATTCGGTCAAAGCATCTACAAGCTGAGTATGCTCCATAGGGATTGTCGAGGACAAGCCATAAAAGTTCGACAAAGCATATACCATGTTACCTCTATGATCCCTGAGAATACAACCTCCACCAGCCGGACCTGGGTTGCCTTCGGAGGCGCCGTCAGAATTCAACTTGATGGAATTTGCTGAAGGTTTCAGCCATTTAACAATGATCTTTTTCCTTTGCTGATAGCATTTCGGTTGAATGTTGAGGCAACTGAGAACAATTTCCTCCGCATGGGTAGCATCTTTAGAAGGTTTTGATAAAAACGAGCAATCTTGAAGATCATTGACCACTCTTTTTAAGATTGTGATGGAGGAAGAAGCCTTATTATCATACCTTCGATTGCACCGTTCCTTCCAAATTTCCCAGCAGATTATGAGAGGAACAATTTTAGTCAACTCACCCACAAGAGAACTTCTGTATCTTCTGCTGCAGATTCTAATTAGTCTGGCTTTGATGCTTTCATTTGGAAAAAGCGAGAATACAAAAATTCTGCTCATGCTATGCCATATATAATTAGCTAGTTCACTATCAACCAGCAAATGATTGATATCTTCGCATTTAGAACTAGTGCAACAGTTGCAGCAACTAGCCAGCTGAGCTCCACATTGAGATATTTTACTGTCAATGGGAATGACGTCATGAAAAAGCTTCCACATGAAGAAGGATATTTTAGGAGGAACAGCAGCTTTCCAAATGACGTCAGACCAAGTTTTCGGCATCCGTTTGATTCTGATAAGATTCCAACAAGATATAAGAGAGAATCTGCCTTTTGAATCCGCTTTGTCATCCTTGTTAGATAAACAGATTTGCGATTCAGCAATAGAGTCAAGAACAGCTTGAGGAAGAAGATGAGAAATTCCATTCACCATTTGGGTCAACAAATTCAGCAACATTAGGAGAGTCTTCAGGAGATTCCAATGCGAATTCAATTAAAGGACAATCAGCAAACCAATTGTCATACCAAAAGCTTGTGGAATTGCCATTGCCGATGAGCCATTTTGAGTTCAAAAGAATTGATCTCATGACACTAGCGATTTCAGTCCAAAGTTTCGAGCAACCCAGCCTTTTAGAAGCGTACCAAGGATGAATGTTTTGCATGTATTTCTGTTTGAAGAAGGTGGACCAAAGGCTAGTTTCAGTAACGAGTTTCCATGCCATTTTCATACGCATCGCCTTGGCCACATCTTGAAAAGATCGAATTACAAGCCCCCCTTCTTCGAGGGTGGAGGAGACTGCATTCCATGCCACCCAATGTCTGTGCCGAGAGTAATCTCTATCCGCCCAGAAAAATATCGCCAAGATTTTTTTAATAGAAGCTAAAATACCTTTGGGTACAGGTGTACCAGCTAGCATGTGTAAAGGGATGGAAGATAAGACATCTTTTATCAGAACAGCCCTTCCCGCCAGGTTTAACAAATTACCTTGCCAGCCCTCTACCTTTTTGCGCACCTTAGAAATCATCTCAGAGAAGAAAAGAGTCTTGAGTCTATCTTTGATAATGGGAACCCCAAAATATTTGAACGGAAATTCTTTTTCAGGGATACCATAGACGTTTTGGATGACCAATTTTCTTGCATATGAAATCTTCTTGGATAGATATAGGGCACTTTTGCCTTTATTGATAAGTTGCCCCGAAGAAGCTTCATAAGAACTAAGGAACTAAAAGAAATTTTCCAGAGATTTTTTTTGAAACATTCAAGAATATCAGCGTGTCATCTGCAAATAAAAGATGAGTGATGGGAATCTGACCTCTGCCATGCCTGTAGTAACCCGCAAGGTTATGAGAGAACAAGCGACTGAGCCCTCTACTTAGCACCTCTTCAGCAATGATGAAAAGGCTAGGGGATAGGGGGTCACCCTGCCTGAGACCCCTAGAGTTCTTGAAAAAACCATGCATTGCCCCATTTACGATAACTGAAAAAAAAGGATTCTTCAAGTTGATAAGCTCAATAAAACTAAAGGAGAATCCAAATCTCTCTAACACCAAATATAAAAAATCCCATTCTAAACGGTCGTAGGCTTTCATCATGTCCAGCTTAAGAATGAAATTTCCTCCTCTAACCTTTTTATCAAGATCACAAGTGATTTCTTGGGCAATGGAAATGTTGTCTGCAATGTTTCTACCCTTGACAAATGCACTTTGCTCTTTAGAGATAATCTTAGGGAGCATGATACTCAACCTAGCCGCCAACTGTTTAGATATAATAATCTTGTAACAAAAGTGAGTTACAAAGACTAATCGGTCTAAAGTCAGCAAAAGTGCTTGGGTTGTCCTTTTTAGGGATCAAAGTAAGAAAAGTTGCATTGAAAGCTCTAGTAACAATACCTCCTGAAAGAAGAAAGAGACAGCATTCAGAAGATCATATTTTATAATATCCCATGCCACTCTATAGAATGAACCTGAAAAGCCATCCGGTCCAGGAAAACTATCCGCTGACATAGAGAAAACCACATCCCGAACCCCCCCCATAGCAGGTAATATGGTAAGTCTAAGTAATGAATATTCCTCTTCAGTGACAAGTTTCGGAATGACTTGAAAAATTGCTTCATCAATATAGTGTTCCTCCGAAGAAAGAATATTTTTAAAATAGGTTTCAGCTAAAGCACCAATAGTAAATTGATCTTCCACCCAAGTATTGTGTGAATCCTTGATTCTCCTAATGAGGCTTCTTTTTAATTTCTTGCTCGCAACCGCATGGAAAAATCTGGTGTTCTTGTCACCTTCTTTAAGCCATTGAATACCAGATTTCTGACGTCAAAGGGTCTCTTCCATGAGAAGAGTATGGTTCAGATCCTCTTTGGCTTCATTAAAAGCTTTTTAATTCCCATCAGTCCAACAATGTTCCAAAGCAATTTGAGCTTGTAGCAGTTTGTCTTCGACTTTCTTCACATTATCAAAGATGTTGCCAAAGATATCCTTATTCCAGATTTTCATATGCTGTTTTACGCTCTTAAGTCTCTGAAAAAATATGTCAAAAGGAGAACCCCAAGCAGGCAAATTCCACGAATACTCTCAAATTTGTAAGAAGTCGGGGTGTTTAATCCACATGTTCTGACATTTGAATGAAGATGGATGAAAAGACACACCTTCGTCAATCTGGATAAGCATAGGAGAATGATCTGATGTTGAGCGTGGTAAGTCTTTCACCATAGTAGAGGAGAAAACATCAGCCCAAGCCGGATTAGTGAAAACTCTGTCAAGCCTCGCCCAAACAAAGCCCCCACCTTATGGGTTATTCGACCAGGTATACTTGCTGCCCTCATAACCGCAGTCAATGATGCCACAATCATTAATCATTGTATTGAATTCCTCTAAAGATACAAGATTTTGAGGTCTGCCCCCAAGTTTTTCAGACACATCTGAAATTGCGTTAAAATAACCCGCAACCATCCATGGACCTTGTATGTCTTAGGACAGTAATTGAAGTTTTTCCCAAAGAAGCCGTTGAATGGAGCACTTTGCATAAACAATGGTAAGCCTTACCAGATCAGAATTAAGGAAGCCGATGTCGACTGTGATACACTGTTCAAAGGCGTCGACAAGCACTACATTCACTTCATGATTCCAACAGAGCCATATTTTTTCATCTGCCTCTTGATTTGCCAATGAAAAGTTGAAACCAATTCTGTTGGAGAATTCCTGAATCTTATTAGCATGGTGAAGAGGTTCAAGAATAGCAATCAACGATATATTATACATCTTTACAAGCTTGGCAACCCTCCTTCTTGATTTGATGTTGCCTATGCCTCTGATATTCCACAAGAGGTTATTAATCATGGCTAACAATGGAAGAAGTTTGAGAAGAACGAGCCAACGCTCTAGTAACCCTTCTGGAGCTCTTCAAGTTCGATTCTTGTACTTTGACAGATGTATCTGGCTGCTCCTTGTAGGATTCAGAAGCTTTAGATAACACTTGAGAGAATTCCTTACAAATGGTAAAAAATTCCTGCAAAGAAGTGTTTGCTTCTCTCATAGGTTCAGAGTCCGATAAGTATCCCTTAGTCTGAGCAGCTTGTTCCTTTGGAACGTTAGCATCATCTTTGGATTTCAGTCAAACAAGGGATATATTAGACCCCATGGTGTTTATGAGTTCATGATCAGGCTGAGAGATAATAGGCATAATAGCCTGAATACCAGAATTATCAACATTGGAATTGTTAGCAGCCAGAGATGAGTCAATGGCATCTACTATTACCTGATGAGAAGAATAAACCCTCAACTGAGAATCATGAGAAGCAGTACTGGTTGAAGGATCGGCAGAAATCTGTATGTGCTGAGAAGTTTCTTTATTAACATAAAAAAGATTCTGCTCCGTCTGATTGTCTGCAGTTTTGTTTGGAAGATTATATGTATTATCAAAGGATGATTGGATTGTGTTGTCCGTTGGCCTGTAGACTTGACGTGGGGGAGCTTTTCCTCCTTGACCTTGTGCAGATTTCTTCCTAGAGGCATTAGAGTTAGGAGCTGACGCTCTTCTTTTTGTTACCATTCTTCTATAAAATAAAAACTCGAACTCGAAGGAAAGATAAGAGAGCTTCCCATTCCGGAAATCAAGAAAGATGAAATGCCAGAAAGCCTCCAGGGGGAAGAGGCTTTTTATACTTCTGTCTCCCCTTCCGGTCATCAAGGAAGAACTCGAACAAGAGCTCAAAGGCATTTTTTTGTTGGTTCATAGTCCACACGGGGTTCTGGTCTTGTTACTTTATGTTTCGGAGTCAATTGATCCCTCGATCAAGTCCTAACTAGAAATATCTTAAGAGAAGAAAAACGAGAAATCGTTTGGATTCGAGGCGAAACCCTTCCCCGCCGTTACGGAGTTCTTCTGCTATAATCTCCGAAATCGAGGGTCAGCTGACTGGGGAGTTAGTATTGATTCATGCAAAGATGCTCCTCTGAAGCTGAAGTAAG